ACCAACTCATCGCATCACATTATCTGGATCCAAAGAAGCAGTCAAGATATGATTTTTTGGTCCTATCATTGCAGCAACTGAATTTTTTTTGCATAAACAAGAACTCGAATGAGTTGTCAAGCAAAACAAAAAATTTTTAATATACATTAAATGGTGGTCCTAAAGAAAGGGATGCGGATAAATGGAAAGGTGAAAGAAAGAAAAAAAATGAATATAAATGATATATGATTCCAATATGTAAGGTCTTTGAATCATATCATAAAAGACAATGTAATAAAGCATCAATACAGATTCATACATAATTATCTGATATGAATCTATTCATAGAAAAAAGTAAGAGCCTCGAGCCAATAAAGACTAAGAAGGTTGGCTCAAGAACACATTGAATTAATAGCTCCATTGTAGAATTCAGACCTAACCATTAATTAAGAAGCGATGGGAACGATGGAACCCGGGAATACAAAAGATTCAATTGAAAATGAATCCTTATGATTCATCGGGAAGGATGGCGGAACGAACCAGAAACCAATTCATCTATTCTGAAAAGTTATAAACTAACCCTATAAACTGAAATAGATATTGAAAGAGTAAATATTCGCCCGCGAAAATTCTTATTTTTTTATTAGATTGCTCATATTTTAGGAATTCAATCTAATAAAATATATCTATCCAAAAAAATATATACAAACTATGAATAAAATATATTTCAAATTTCCTTATATATCCAAATCTAAAAATATCTAATAAATTAGATGAATAGCAAAGAATCGATTGATTTTGTGTATTATTACATGTATATTTTAATTCAATATTATTATTCTATTCATTTTTATGAATAGAATAATTTATAATAGATTAATCTATATATTAATTTATACTATTAATCTAATTAATTATATTAGAATTCAATTTGAAAATATTCTTATTCAATTTCAATTGAAATTTTTTCATTCGCGAGGAGCCGGATGAGAAGAAACTCTCATGTCCGGTTCTGTAGTAGAGATGGAATTAAGAAAAAAACCATCAACTATAACCCAAAAAGAACCAGATTCCGCAAACAACATAGAGGAAGAATGAAGGGAATATCGTATCGGGGTAATCAGATTTGTTTCGGAAGATATGCTCTTCAGGCACTTGAACCCGCTTGGATCACGTCTAGACAAATCGAAGCGGGGCGGCGAGCAATGACACGAAATGCACGTCGCGGTGGAAAAATATGGGTACGTATATTTCCAGACAAACCAGTTACAGTAAGACCTGCGGAAACCCGTATGGGTTCGGGGAAAGGATCCCCCGAATATTGGGTAGCTGTTGTTAAACCAGGTCGAATACTTTATGAAATAAGCGGAGTAGCAGAAAATATAGCCCGAAGGGCTATCTCAATAGCGGCATCGAAAATGCCTATACGAACTCAATTCATTATTTCAGGATAGGAATGTAGAAACAAAGGAAATAGATCTTGGGGATAAAAACAACCGGAGATTCTTTTTATTTTGGACAAACAATATTTCTTTTTATTTTTCGCCCTTTGCATTTCTTTTCGCATTGAAAGAACAGATAAAAAAAAGATATGATTCAACCTCAGACCCATTTGAATGTAGCAGACAACAGCGGGGCTCGAGAATTGATGTGTATTCGAATCATAGGAGCTAGCAATCGTCGATATGCTCGTATTGGTGACGTTATTGTTGCTGTGATCAAAGAAGCAATACCAAATACGCCCTTAGAAAGATCCGAAGTAATCAGAGCTGTAATTGTACGTACCTCTAAAGAACTCAAACGCGACAACGGTATGAAAATACGATATGATGACAATGCTGCAGTTATCATTGATCAAGAAGGAAATCCAAAAGGAACTCGAGTTTTTGGTGCGATTGCCCGGGAATTGAGACAAAACTTTACTAAAATAGTTTCATTAGCTCCTGAGGTATTATAAGATGAGAAGTAGGATATTTGAATAAAATAGTAGATTGTCTATCACGTATATACCTTTCATTTTTAATTGTTTTTTATTTAAAAATTCAGAAACATAAAAAAAATAGAAACTAATAAAAAAAGCATGTTGATTATATAAAAATTCGGAGACACCACTGATTTTAGTTTATCATGGGTAGGGACACTATTGCTGATATAATAACCTCTATACGAAATGCTGACATGAATCGAAAAGGAACAGTTCGAATAGCATCTACTAACATCACCGAAAGCATTGTTAAAATACTTTTACGAGAAGGCTTTATTGAAAACGCGAGAAAACATCAAGAAAGAAACAAATATTTTTTGGTTTTAACTCTGCGACATAGAAGAAATAGGAAAGGATCATATAGAAATACTTTAAATTTAAAAAGGGTCAGTCGGCCTGGTCTACGAATCTATTCTAACTATCAACGAATTCCTAGAATTTTGGGTGGAATGGGGATTGTAATTCTTTCTACCTCTCGAGGTATAATGACGGATCGGGAGGCTCGACTAGAAGGAATTGGTGGAGAAATTTTATGTTATATATGGTAATCCTTCTGATATCCAAATTAGATCCAAAATTTCCTATTTGTAAGAGAAGGGGCGGGTTGTCTAATATCACTCCTCTATTAGTTAATACTTTAAGGGGGTTTTGCCTGGAATGAAAGAACAAAAATGGATTCATGAAGGTTTGATTACTGAATCACTTCCTAATGGTATGTTCCGGGTTCGTTTAGATAATGAAGATCTGATTCTAGGTTATGTTTCAGGAAAGATGCGACGCAGTTTTATACGGATCCTGCCGGGAGATAGGGTTAAGATTGAAGTAAGCCGTTATGATTCAACTAAAGGTCGTATAACTTATAGACTCCGCAACAAGGATTCAAACGACTAAGTGGTTTTTCAACTTCAGCATTCCTTCCCATGAGAATACAATTCGAGGTTTAAAATTTCAAGAAACTTATTTTCTTCCAAGAAATAGATTCGGAATTAAAGTAAGGAATGAAAAATATGAAAATAAGGGCCTCTGTTCGTAAAATTTGTGAAAAATGTCGGCTGATCCGCAGACGAGGACGAATTATAGTAATTTGTTCTAACCCAAAACATAAACAACGACAAGGATAATTATTCTACTAAAAAGAACTTTGTAAAAGATTTGAGTGATGTAAAAAAAATGAAGGATTTGTTTTGACATGAAATGGATATATCCATATATCTCTGACTCATACTTATGAGACGCTAAAATATGGCAAAACCTATACCAAAAATTAGTTCGCGTAGAAATGGACGTATTAGTTCGCGTAAGAGTGCACGTAAAATACCAAAGGGCGTTATTCATGTTCAAGCAAGTTTCAACAATACCATTGTGACTGTTACAGATGTACGAGGTCGGGTGGTTTCTTGGGCTTCTGCCGGTACTTGTGGATTCAGGGGTACAAAAAGAGGGACACCTTTTGCGGCTCAAACCGCGGCGGGAAATGCTATTCGTACAGTGGTAGAGCAAGGTATGCAACGAGCAGAAGTCATGATAAAGGGTCCCGGTCTCGGAAGGGATGCAGCATTACGGGCTATTCGTAGAAGTGGTATACTATTAAGTTTCGTACGAGACGTAACCCCTATGCCGCATAATGGCTGTAGGCCTCCGAAAAAAAGACGTGTGTAGAAATAAACATTGAAGAAATTTCAAGAGAAATAAATGATTCAAAAATATGATAAATATTGTATAATATTACTATGGTTCGAGAGAAAATAAGAGTATCTACTCGGACACTGCAGTGGAAGTGTGTTGAATCAAGAACAGATAGTAAATGTCTTTATTATGGGCGCTTTATTCTCTCTCCACTGATGAAAGGTCAAGCTGACACAATAGGCATTGCGATGCGAAGAGCTTTGCTTGGAGAAATAGAAGGAACATGTATCACACGTGCAAAATCTGAGAAAATACCACATGAATACTCTACAATAGTAGGTATTCAAGAATCAGTACACGAAATTTTAATGAATTTGAAAGAAATTGTATTGAGAAGTAATTTATATGGAACTTGTGAGGCGTCTATTTGTGTTAGGGGCCCTAGATGTGTAACTGCTCAAGATATCATCTTGCCACCTTATGTCGAAATAGTTGACAATACACAGCATATAGCTATCTTGACGGAACCAATTGATTTGTGTATTGGATTACAACTCGAGAGAAATCGCGGATATCGTATAAAAGCGCCAAATAACTTTCAAGACGGAAGTTACCCTATAGATGCTCTATTCATGCCTGTTCGAAACGTGAATCATAGTATTCATTCTTATGGGAATGGGAATGAAAAACAAGAGATACTTTTTCTCGAAATATGGACAAATGGAAGTTTAACTCCGAAAGAAGCACTTTATGAAGCCTCTCGGAATTTAATTGATTTATTTATTCCCTTTCTACATGCGGAAGAAGAAAACTTACATTTAGAGGACAATCAACACAAAGTTTCTTTACCCCTTTTTACCTTTCACAATAGATTGACTGAACTAAGTAAAAACAAAATAAAAAAAGCATTGAAATATATTTTTATTGATCAATTAGAATTGCCACCTAGGATCTACAATTGCCTCAAAAAGTCCAATATACATACATTATTGGACCTTTTAAATAACAGCCAAGAAGATCTTATTAAAATTGAGCATTTTCGCCTAGAAGACGCAAAACAAATATTTGGCACTCTAGAAAAACATTTCGCAATTGATTTACAAAAAAATAAAAATAAAAGATGAAAAAAATGGATTGAATATTGAATATATTCAGAATAGACACAGAATTTAATTAAATAGATGTATCTAGGGGAAATTCACTTTGAAGTGAGTATTCCCTAGATACACGTGTTGTCTTATTTCACAATTGAATCAATTTAAAAAAGACCTAAAGTTAGAGATTTATCAATAGGTAATGTTGCTCCAATACCTAACCAAAGGGCCACTGCGGTACCAACCAAAAAGACAGTTGTCGCTACTGGACGACGAAAAGGATTTTGGAATTTATTAACATTCTCCAAAAAAGGAAC